AATCTCTTGTCTCCTACTATTGGAGATCCCATTTCCGTACCGACTCAAGATATGCTTATTGGACTCTATGTATTAACGAGCGGGAATCGGCGAGGTATTTGTGCAAATAGGTATCATCCATGTAATCGAAGAAATTATCAAGATGAAAGAATTGACGATAATAGCTATAAGTATACGAAAGAACCCTTTTTTTGTAATTCCTATGATGCAATTGGGGCTTATCGGCAGAAAAGAATCAATTTAGATAGTCCTTTGTGGCTCCGGTGGCGATTAGATCAACGCGTTATTGCTTCAAGGGAAGCTCCCATCGAAGTTCACTATGAATCTTTGGGTACCTATCATGAGATTTATGGACATTATCTAATAGTACGAAGTGTAAAAAAAGAAATTCTTTCTATATACATTCGAACCACCGTTGGCCATATTTCTCTTTATCGAGAAATCGAAGAAGCTATACAAGGGTTTTGTCGGGCCTGCTCATATGGTACCTAATCATATGGTGTCTAAACTAAGTAATTCTATGACACCTTGGGCCTTTCCGGTTCAAGTATGACCACCATTGCTGACCTTTCTACGTGAATCAAGATCGAGAAAAGGAAGTTTTCCAATCATTGACTCAAATCCATTGTCGAATCCTACTCAGCGGAATACGGAGGTACTTATGGCAGAACGGGCGAGTCTGGTCTTTCACAATAAAATGATAGATGGAACTGCCATTAAACGACTTATTAGCAGGTTAATAGATCACTTCGGAATGGCATATACATCACACATCCTGGATCAAGTAAAGACCCTGGGTTTCCGGCAAGCCACTGCTACATCTATTTCATTAGGCATTGATGATCTTTTAACGATACCTTCTAAGCGATGGCTAGTCCAAGATGCTGAACAACAAAGTTTTATTTTGGAAAAACACCATCATTATGGGAATGTACACGCGATAGAAAAACTACGTCAATCCATTGAGATATGGTATGCTACAAGTGAATATTTGCGACAAGAAATGAATCCTAATTTTAGGATGACCGATCCCTTTAATCCAGCCCATATAATGTCTTTTTCGGGAGCTAGAGGAAATGCATCTCAAGTACACCAATTGGTGGGTATGAGAGGATTAATGTCTGATCCCCAAGGTCAAATGATTGATTTACCCATTCAAAGCAATTTACGCGAAGGACTTTCTTTAACAGAATATATAATTTCTTGCTATGGAGCCCGCAAGGGAGTTGTAGATACCGCTGTACGAACATCAGATGCTGGATATCTTACGCGCAGACTTGTTGAAGTAGTTCAACACATTGTTGTACGTAGAACAGATTGTGGCACCATCCGAGGAATTTCTGTGAGTCCTCAAAATCAAAATAGGATGCTGTCGGAAAGGGTTTTTAGCCAAACATTAATTGGTCGTGTATTAGCAGACGATATATATATGGGTCCGCGATGCATCGCCATTAGAAATCAAGATATTGGGATTGGACTTGTCAATCGACTCATAACCTTTCGAGCACAAGCAATATCTATTCGAACCCCCTTTACTTGTAGGAGTACATCTTGGATCTGTCGATTATGCTATGGTCGGAGTCCGACTCATGGTGACCTGGTTGAATTGGGGGAAGCCGTAGGTATTATTTCGGGTCAATCTATTGGAGAACCGGGGACTCAACTAACATTAAGGACTTTTCATACCGGTGGCGTATTTACAGGGGGCACTGCAGAACATGTACGAGCCCCTTCTAATGGTAAAATCAAATTCAACGAGGATTTGGTTCATCCCACGCGCACACGTCACGGGCATCCTGCTTTTCTATGTTCGATAGATTTGGATATAATTATTGAGAGTGAAGATATTATGCATAATGTGACTATTCCACCAAAAAGTTTTCTTTTAGTTCAAAACGATCAATATGTCGAATCAGAACAAGTGATTGCTGAGATTCAGGCGGGAGCATACACTTTGAATTTTAAAGAGAGGGTTCGAAAACATATCTATTCTGATTCAGAGGGAGAAATGCACTGGAGTACTGATGTGTACCATGCACCCGAATTTACATATAGTAATGTACACCTCTTGCCAAAAACAAGTCATTTATGGATATTATCGGGGGGTTCATGCAGATCTAGTGTAGTTTCTTTTTCACTCTACAAGGATCAAGATCAAATGAATATTCATTCTCTTTCTGTCGAACGAAGAGAGATTTCTAGCCTCTCGCTCTCGGTGAATAATGATCAAGCGAGACACAAATTATTTCGTTCTGATTTTTCTGCTAAAAAAGAAGGTGGAATTCTTGAGATATCTGATTATTCGGGATTTAAGAGAATCATAGGTACTGGTCATTGTAATCTCATACATCCTGCAATTCTCCACGCGAATTCGGATTTATTGGCAAAAAGGCAAAGAAATCGATTTCTTATTCCATTCCACTCGATTCAAGAACAAGAGAAAGAGCTAATGCCCCATTCAGGGATCTCGATTGAAATACCCATAGGGGGTATTTTCCGTAGAAATAGTATTCTTGCTTATTTCGACGATCCTCGATACAGAAGAAAGAGTTCCGGAATTACTAAATATGGGACTCTGGGGGCGCATTCAATCGTCAAAAAAGAGGACTTGATTGAGTATCGAGGACTCAAAAAAATTAAGCCAAAATACCAAATGCAAATAGATCGCCTTTTTTTCATTCCCGAGGAAGTGCATATTTTTCCCGAATCTTCTTACCTAATGGTACGGAATAATAGTATCATTGGAGTAGATACACGAATCACTTTAAATATAAGAAGCCGAGTGGGCGGGTTGGTGCGAATGGAGAGAAAAAAAGGGGGGATTGAACTCAAAATATTTTCGGGAGATATCCATTTTCCCGGAGAGATAGATAAGATATCCCGACACAGTGGGATCTTGATACCGCCAGAAAGTGAAAAAAAAAAACTTAAGGAATCCACTAAGGAATCAAAAAAATTGAAAAAATGGATCTATGTTCAACGGATCACACCTATCAAGAAAAAGTATTTTGTTTTGGTTCGACCCGTAGTCACATATGAAATAGCGGACGGTATAAATTTAGCAACACTCTTCCCCCAGGATCCGCTGCGGGAAAAGGATAATATGAAATTTCGAGTTGTCAATTATGTCCTTTATGGGAAGGGCAAAGCTGCTCGGGGAATTCCTGATACAAGTATTCAATTAGTTCGGACGTGTTTTGTGTTGAATTGGGACCAAGACAAAAAAAGTTCTTCCGTCGAAGAGGTTTGTGCTTCCTTTGTTGAAGTACGTACAAATGGTCTGATTCGCGATTTCTTAAGAATCAACTTAGTGAAATCCCAAATTTCATATATCAGAAAAAGGAATCATCCTTCAGGTTCAGGATTGATCTCTGATAATGGTTCCGTTCGCACCAATAGCAATCCGTTTTATTCTGTTTTTGGCAAGGAGGGGGTTGAACAATCACTTAGCCAAAATCAAGGAACTATTCGTACGTTGTTGAATAGAAATAAGGAATGCCAATCTTTGAGAATTTTGTCATCATCTAATTATTTTCGAATGGGTCCAGTGAACGATGTAAAATATCACAATGTGATAAAACAATCAATTCCAACTCAAAAAGATTCTCTAACCCCAATTAGGAATTCGTTGGGACCTTTAGGAACAGTCCTTCAAATTGCGAATTTTTATTCATTTTACTATTTAATAACTCATAATCATCTCTCGGTAACTAAATATTTGAAACTTGACAATTTAAAACAGCCTTGTCAAATACTTAAATATTATTTAATGGATGAAAACGGGGAAATTTCGAATCCTGATACAGACAGTAAGATCATTTTGAATCCATTTAATTTGAATTGGCATTTTCTCCATCATAATTATTGTAAGGAAATGTCCCCGAGAATTAGTCTTGGGCAGTTTCTTTGTGAAAATGTATGTATAACCAAAAACGGACCACACCTAAAATCTGGTCAAGTTTTAATTGTTCAAGTCAACTCTGTAGTAATACGATCAGCTAAGCCTTATTTGGCTACTCCTGGAGCAACTGTTCATGGGCATTATGGAGAAATCCTTTACGAAGGGGATACATTAGTTACATTTATATATGAAAAATCGAGATCTGGTGATATAACGCAGGGTCTTCCAAAAGTAGAACAAGTGTTAGAAGTGCGTTCGCTTGATTCAATATCGATGAACCTAGAAAAGAGAGTTGAGGGTTGGAACGCGCGTATAACAAGAATTCTTGGGATTCCCTGGGGATTCTTGATTGGTGCTGAGCTAACTATAGTGCAAAGTCGTATCTCTTTGGTTAATAAGATCCAAAAGGTTTATCGATCGCAGGGGGTGCAGATCCATAATAGGCATCTAGAAATTATTGTACGTCAAATAACATCAAAAGTCTTGGTTTCAGAAGATGGAATGTCTAATATTTTTTTACCCGGCGAACTGATTGGATTGTTACGAGCGGAACGAACGGGGCGCGCTTTGGAAGAAGTGATCTGTTATCGAGCTATCTTATTGGGAATAACGAGAGCATCTCTGAATACTCAAAGTTTTATATCCGAAGCAAGTTTTCAAGAAACCACGCGAGTTTTAGCAAAAGCAGCTCTCCGAGGTCGTATCGATTGGTTGAAAGGCTTGAAGGAAAACGTTGTTCTGGGGGGGATAATACCCGTTGGTACCGGATTCAAAGGATTAGTGCACTGTTCAAGGCAGCATAACACCATTCTTTTGGAAAGACAAAAAAGGAATTTATTCGGGGGGGAAATGAGAGATATTTTCTTACACCACAGAGAATTATTTGACTCTTGCATTTCAACGACTTTCCATGATACATCAGAGCAATTGCTTAGAGGGTTTAATGAGTCCTAGGAGCGGATTCGTTTAACTATTTGTGATCATTTGATTTCTTAATGGTAAGAAAAAAAAGATAATAATGAATAGAAAGTAATGAATGGCCTGGATCGTGTATCAATTATCAATGGTCAATCTCTGGTAGAAGAGAAGGTTCCCTCGGAACAATTCTTTATTTCAGGGCGCCTCGTCTCTTTTTTTTTTTTTTAAGAGGAAGTGGGGGAGAAATGGCAAGAAGATATTGGGACATCCATTTGGAAGAGATGATGGAAGCAGGAATCCATTTTGGTCATGGTACTCGGAAATGGAATCCTAGAATGGCACCTTATATATCTGCAAAACACAAAGGTATTCATATTACAAATCTGACTCGAACTGCTCGTTTTTTATCAGAAGCTTGTGATTTAGTTTTTGATGCAGCAAGTAGGGGAAAACAATTCTTAATTGTTGGTACTAAAAATAAAGCAGCTGATTCAGTCGCGCGAGCTGCAATAAGGGCTCGGTGTCATTATGTTAATAAAAAATGGCTCGGTGGTATGTTAACGAATTGGTCCACTACAGAAACAAGACTTCACAAGTTCAGGGATTTGAAAACGGAACAAAAAAAGGGGAGACTCGACAGTCTTCCCAAAAGGGATGCCGCTATTTTGAAGAGACAATTATCACGCCTGCAAACGTATCTGGGCGGGATTAAATATATTACGAGGGTACCCGATATTGTAATCATCGTCGATCAGCACGAAGAATATACGGCTCTTCGAGAATGTATCACTTTGGGAATTCCAACAATTTGTTTAATCGATACAAATTGTGACCCCGATCTCGCAGATATTTCGATTCCAGCAAACGATGACGCTATAGCTTCAATCCGATTAATTCTTAACAAATTAGTATTCGCAATTTGCGAGGGTCGCTCTAGCTATATACGAAATCGTTGATTAATAATAAGATAAATCAATTTTTTTGGTAACTCCATGGATTTATGGCTGGGGTACTATTCCTGAATCGCCCCCAAAAAAAAAGAGACAAAAACGGGTGGACATTATGTAATTAGCAGATATTCAAAATCTACAATTCAAGTAGACAAGTCGAAAAGAAGATGGTTGAATCAAAATAATTCCTTTTAAATTTCTATTTCGGTCAGAGGGCAATATGAATGTTCTATCATGTTCCATCAACACACTAAAGGGGTTATACGATATATCCGGTGTGGAAGTAGGCCAACATTTCTATTGGCAAATAGGCGGGTTCCAAGTCCATGCCCAAGTACTTATTACTTCTTGGGTTGTAATTGCTATCTTATTAGGTTCAGCCTTTATAGCCGTTCGGAATCCACAAACCGTTCCGACTGCCAGTCAAAATTTCTTCGAATATGTCCTTGAATTCATTCGAGACGTGAGCAAAACTCAGATTGGAGAAGAATACGGCCCATGGGTTCCCTTTATTGGAACTCTGTTTCTTTTTATTTTTGTTTCGAATTGGTCTGGTGCTCTTTTACCTTGGAAAATCATAGAGTTACCTCATGGGGAGTTAGCCGCACCTACGAATGATATAAATACTACCGTTGCTTTAGCTTTGCTCACGTCAGTAGCATACTTCTATGCGGGTCTTTCCAAAAAGGGATTAGGTTATTTCAGTAAATACATTCAACCGACTCCAATTCTGTTACCCATTAACATTTTAGAAGATTTCACAAAACCCTTATCACTTAGTTTTCGACTTTTCGGCAATATATTAGCCGATGAATTAGTAGTTGTTGTTCTTGTTTCTTTAGTCCCTTTAGTGGTTCCTATACCTGTCATGTTCCTTGGATTATTTACAAGCGGTATTCAAGCTCTTATTTTTGCAACTTTAGCTGCGGCTTATATAGGCGAATCTATGGAGGGACATCATTGACTCGTTTTCGAAATTGTCTTTTTTTGTAGCTTAGAACAAGGCAATGTATGCGTAATTCAAGATAATCGACTTAGGAAACATACATATCCAACCATAAATCTTACAAATACAGAATATACGACCAAGAGTCGTATAAAAAAAATTATGAAATTGGGGAATTGTAGGAAAGAGATCGAAAGGATCTTTTTCCTAAAATTCCTCTTTGGCCTTATTATATCATCCCCCCCCGCCAATTAAGATTTTCTTTATATTGTTTTGTTCATTATTTGTTCATTCAATTCCAATAGCAAATACCAAGAGTGATAATTTGAATAAAAATTCTTAGAGTATCACAGGCGGGTGATTAAAAAAAAGAAAAGAAAGATGCTTTCTAAAATGATTCCCTTTTTAGCTAAAAGGATTCCCTTTTTAGTTGATTTTAGTCAATTCTTCAATTCAACGATTGACCAAAAGAAAATATTAATATAATAAATAATAAATTGCATGACCATACCTCAATCAAATACTGATATTGAGTTCTATGCAATGATTCGCCCCAATGAATTCGTCTATTTCGAGTGTAACCATGTTGGATAATGATAAATAAAAGGAATAGAAAAAAATTCCTAAAAAAAGAGATTCATAAAAAATGGGGTGATTAGGCGAGGGGGACATAATTAGGTATATGGAATCAAATGCCAACTCTTGTGGGTTTTTTGAAAAGGGGTTCTAGAATACGATTGACTTTAAGATACGAATACTTTGAATCTAAGATATGAATAGTTGGTTTACGTTCTGGAAGAAAGACATGTATATGGGATATTAGATATTGCTAGTTATATATGAACTAAAGATACATCTAATCCACCCTACTCTTGCGACTATTGTGAATTTCGATAGGGATTCCAATAGAAATTATTCGATTTCGTCTTTGCTTTGACTGGGAATTGAATCAATAAAAATAAAGAGATGAAATAAAGTAAAGAAAACGAACGAAGAATTCAAAAAAAGGTCCCGAAAAAAGAAATGGAAGAACAAAAGTCGGATGGATTCATAAAAATCCTGTGTTGTGCTCGTGGATCGGAACTAAAAAAGAGATATCGAAATAGTTTTGATGGTTCAATAATAATATTATTATTACTCCAATTCGGAGTTCTTAGTTACTTCGGCTGGGTGAATCCCAGTGACGGAATAATTAAGTCATAATTCATTGGACGATTGTATCATTAACGATTTCTTTAGTTTTTGTTTTTCTTTATTTTCATTTTAGTGCGAGGAACTTATCATGAATCCACTGATTTCTGCCGCTTCCGTTATTGCCGCTGGGTTGGCTGTTGGGCTTGCTTCTATTGGACCTGGAGTTGGTCAAGGTACTGCTGCGGGCCAAGCAGTAGAGGGGATTGCGAGACAACCCGAGGCGGAGGGAAAAATACGAGGTACTTTATTGCTTAGTCTGGCTTTTATGGAAGCTTTAACAATTTATGGACTGGTTGTAGCATTAGCGCTTTTATTTGCTAATCCTTTTGTTTAATCCTATAAATAGGAAAGGAAATTGACTTATTTTTTTTTTCTTATTGATTAGATCTGTGCTTCGGGCTTTTTCGAATTCTATCAAGATTTAACTCCTACAATTGGAAGGACTTATTTGAGGATGAGGAATTAAAATAAGCATAAAAATTCGCTTTTTTCTTTCCCTTTCTTAGTCTAAAGTAAGGAAAACCCTCTTTTTAAGAGATGTTGCAACAAACGAGGGGTTTTGCAATTGACAGAAGTCCCGGTCCCTAATACTAAATAGTATCCTTCTTAGCGGGAATCCCCAATTGCCAATTCAAAGAAAGGATTTCAAAATCTAATTTTTGACTCTGTGTCGAAATAGGTAAATTACTAATTTTTTTTAGTCTATCTAAAAGAGGAGATCATATGAAAAATGTAACCGATTCTTTCGTTTCTTTGGTTCACTGGCCATTCGCCGGGAGTTTCGGGTTTAATACCGATATTTTAGCAACAAATCCAATAAATCTAAGTGTAGTGCTTGGTGTATTGATCTTTTTTGGAAAGGGAGTGTGTGCGAGTTGTTTATTTCAAGAATAGGCTGGACCCAACCAGCTGCACTTTTTTTTCGTTATAACTAAGGACCAAAGGGAAAAGGGTGCATGATTCCGCGAATTACTTCTGAATCAATTTCAAATCATATTTAAGAACCATAGCATTTCGTGATTTGTTGGTAAATCTATTTTGATTCTCTATGAATCAAACCAATAATGTGGGACCATTAACATGGTTAAAGCTAAAGTTTGAATTGAAGTCCAGACAAAGCACGGTACTCTTTCTACTACTATGTTTTACTATAGAATAGAAATATTTTCAAAAGGAATAATTAAATAATTAATAATAATTGGAATTTTTTTTTTTTCGATATAAAACACTCATGTTGATAAAAAGATTTGAGCCTTTTAGTGGTATTGGAAATTTGATTGGAAAATATTGGAAAAATAGGTATTTCAAACAACCCCTTTTTATGCTGAATCGATGACCTATGTATAAAGTAAGAAGAATTCTTTGGATTTGAAGAAAAAAAGAAACAACTTTGCTGACAATTATCTATTTTGATTTGGTCAGAAGAGTCCTCCGAATATTCCGGTCTTGGATTAGGGATCAGCCGCAAGATTCATTTTGGAATATGAATAGAGAAGAGAGAGAGGATAGGCTCATTACATTAAAAAAAGATATGGGAACCCCCCCCCCATACATAAGTAGTTGACGTAATTGAGCGTGAGAGCCAAATGAATCGAAAATTTCATGTTTGGTTCGGGAAGGGATCATGGAAGTTTTGAGATGAATGGAAAGATAATCTACTTTCATTAAGTGATTTATTAGATAATCGCAAACTGAGGATCTTGAATAGTATTCGAAATTCAGAAGAACTGCAGGGTGGGGCCGTTGAACGGCTGGAAAAAGCCCGGGCCCGGTTACGGAAAGTCGAAATAGAAGCAGATCAGTTTCGAGTGAACGGATACTCTGAGATAGAACGAGAAAAATTCAATTTGATTAATTCAACTTCTAAGACTTTGGACCAATTAGAAAATTACAAAAATGAAACCATTCATTTTGAACAACAAAGAGCAATTAATCAAGTCCGACAACGGGTTTTCCAACAAGCTTTACAAGGAGCGCTCGGAACTCTGAATAGTTGTTTGAACATGAACAAGGAGTTACATTTACGTACCATTAGTGCCAATATTGGCATGTTTGGGGCGATGAAAGAAATAACTGATTAGTCCTTTTACT